ATTCATAGCTATTACCTTGACACCAAAGAAGAGTTCGACCCAATGCTTTATTTCTGTCCTAGTTGATCCTGATTCGACATTAGAAGTATATTGATTTTTCGACAATAACCGAATACTTTTGTCTGTAAATACTGCATATTTGATTCCATCCATAAATCTATTGGATTCCCTATGAGTTCTAGTCTCAATAAGAATGCTAGTTCTTACTGTTCCTATATTATGATCTTAATATACCACACCAATTCGTTATGTATGGATGATGAAATTCCATTGAGAGAGAGCCAATTCCAATAGACTTATTGGAGGGTCCCATTGGCATGCATCCAGTAGGAATTGAACCTACGAATTCGCCAATTATGAGTTGGGCGCTTTAACCATTCAGCCATGGATGCTTAACAGGGATCCTCGTACATGGTGAATAACCAAATTCCAATTGGAATCAAATCTTTATCATAAAGCAATGTCATTTTCATTCTCATAAATTCATATAAGAGAACAATGTTATTTTCATTCTTATAAATTCATATAAGAGAACAATGTTATTTTCATTCTTATAAATTCATATAAGAGAACAAATTCTTTTTAATATCCCGGAGGGAGGTATCCAAGAATGTTACGACTATCCAAAGCTTTTATTTTTGAATTAAGAGAGATATTGAGAGAGATCAAGAATTCTCACTATTTATTAGATTCATGGACCCAATTCAATTCAGTAGGATCTTTCATTCACATTTTTTTCCACCAAGAACGTTTTATAAAACTTTTTGACCCCCGAATTTGGAGTATTCTACTTTCACGCAATTCACAGGGTTCAACAAGCAATCGATATTTCCGGATCAGGGGTGTAATACTCTTTGTAGTAGTGGTCCTTATCTATCGTATTAACAATCGAAATATGGTCGAAAGCAAAAATCTCTATTTGATAGGGCTTTTTCCTATACCTATGAATTCCATTGGGCCCAGAAACGATACATTGGAAGAATCCGTTGGGTCTTCCAATATCAATAGGTTGATTGTTTCGCTCCTCTCTCTTCCAAAAGGAAAAAAGATCTCTGAGAATTGTTTCCTGAATCCGAAAGAGAGTACTCGGGTTCTCCCAATAACTAAAAAGTGTAGCATGCCTGAATCTAACTGGGGTTCGCGGTGGTGGAGGAACTGGATCGGAACAAAGAGGGATTCTAGCCAATTGAAAGGATCTTCTGATCAATCCAGAGATCCTTTGGATTCCATTAGTAATGAGGATTCGGAATATCACCCATTGATCAATCAAAGAGAGATTCAACAACTAAAAGAAAGATCGATTCTTTGGGATCCTTCCTTTCTTCAAACGGAACGAACAGAGATAGAATCAGACCGATTCCCGAAATGCCTTTCTGGATATTCCTCAATGTCCCGGCTATTCACGGAACGTGAGAAGCAGATGATTAATCATCTGCTTCCGGAAGAAATCGAAGAATTTCTTGGGAATCCTACAAGATCCGTTCGTTCTTTTTTCTCTGACAGATGGTCAGAACTTCATCTGGGTTCGAATCCTACTGAGAGGTCCACTAGAGATCATAAATTGTTGAAGAAACAACAAGATCTTTCTTTTGTCCCTTCCAGGCGATTGGAAAATCAAGAAATGGTTAATATATTCAAGATAATTACATATTTACAAAATACCGTCTCAATTCATCCTATTTCATCAGATCCGGGATGTGATATGGTTCCGAAGGATGAACCGGATATGGACAGTTTCAATAAGATTTCATTCTTGAACAAAAATCCATTTTTGGATTTCTTTCATCTATTCCATGACCGGAACAGGGGAGGATACACGTTACACCACGATTTTGAATCAGAAGAGAGATTTACAGAAATGGCAGATTTATTTACTCTATCAATAACCGAGCCGGATCTGGTGTATCATAGGGGATTTGCCTTTTCTATTGATTCCTACGGATTGGATCAAAAACAATTCTTGAATGGGGTATTCAACTCCAGGGATGAATCGAAAAAGAAATCTTTATTGGTTCTACCTCCTATTTTTTATGAAGAGAATGAATCTTTTTATCAAAAGATCAGAAAAAAATGGGTCAGGATCTCCTGCGGGAATG